GCTTTTGGGCAACCTTCTCAACAACTAAGAGATCCATTCGAGGAACACGGGGACTAGTTAAAGTAATGAGCCTCCCAATGATGGGAGGCTCATTACTTCAATTGAGATAATGAAAAACCGTTTTATTTTTTAGTTGGAACTTTAGGTGGTTCTCGAAAAAAGATAGCGAAAAAAATTATCCCTAGAGTCGATACTAAAAGGAATGTATAAACCAATGCTTCCATAGATTCGATCGTGGTTTCCAATTATAGCTTCCCTACCTGTTTGTTTTTTCTTTTTTTGACTCATCTCGAAGAAGCAGGAGTGAAAAAAAGCGGTGATTCAAATCCACTTCGGTACTCTATGTAAAATCCCCGCCAAAAAAGAAAATCGAGGCGAAAAATACCAAAGCAGTCTTGTATCAGACTCCCTGTCGTCTTGTAGTTGGATCTCCAAGTTTTTGGAATGCGCCAAACTCTACTTGAGCATCCAAATCTGGGTCAATACCAGCAAAAACATCTCTGAACAAGGTTCTAGCACCATGCCAAATGTGTCCGAAGAAGAAGAGCAAAGCAAACGAAGCATGACCAAAAGTAAACCAACCCCTTGGACTGCTACGAAAAACACCATCGGATTTTAAAGTCGCACGATCTAATTCAAAAATTTCACCCAATTGAGCGCGTCTAGCGTATTTTTTCACAGTAGCAGGATCGCTATAACTGACTCCATTAAGTTCGCCGCCATAGAACTCAACGGTTACACCTACTTGTTCAACACTATACTTTGATTCCGCCCTTCGAAAAGGAACATCAGCCCTAACAATTCCATCACCGTCTACCAAAACGACCGGAAATGTTTCAAAAAAAGTAGGCATACGGCGTACAAAAAGCTCACGCCCTTCTTTATCTCTAAAGATAGGATGTCCTAACCATCCAACCGCTATTCCATCTCCATTATCCATTGAGCCTGCCCTGAATAATCCTCCCTTTGCTGGATTATTACCAATATAATCATAAAAAGCTAATTTTTCAGGAATTTTAGCCCAGGCTTCTGATAAACTTTGATTTTCTGATAGTCCGGCACTAACTCGTCGATATATCTCTTGCTGGAAATAACCCTGGTCCCATTGATAACGAGTGGGACCAAATAATTCGATAGGAGTAGTTGCTGACCCATACCACATAGTTCCAGCAACAACAAAAGCTGCAAAAAAGACAGCCGCAATACTACTAGATAGCACGGTTTCAATATTTCCCATACGTAATCCTTTATATAGACGTTGTGGCGGTCGTACGCTAAGATGGAATAGGCCCGCTAATATGCCCAATGTACCTGCTGCAATATGATGAGAAGCTATTCCTCCCGGGACAAAAGGATCAAAACCTTCCACGCCCCACGCCGGATTTACAGGTTGCACTGTTCCGGTTAGTCCATAAGGATCGGACACCCATATTCCAGGACCATATAAGCCCGTTACATGAAATGCACCAAAACCAAAGCAAGCCACCCCAGAGAGAAATAAATGAATTCCAAAAATCTTAGGCAAATCCAAAGAAGGTTTCCCTGTACGTTCATCAGAAAATATTTCTAGATCCCAATAGACCCAATGCCAGATAGCCGCCAAAAAGCATAAGCCAGAAAACACAATATGCGCCCCAGCTACACCCTCATAACTCCAAATTCCCGGATTCGTTACAGTCCCTCCTGTGATACTCCAACCTCCCCAGGAATTGGTTATTCCTAAACGAGTCATAAAGGGTATAACGAACATGCCCTGTCTCCACATTGGATCAAGAACAGGGTCAGAAGGATCAAAAACTGCTAATTCATACAGAGCCATTGAGCCCGCCCAACCAGAAACCAGAGCTGTATGCATTATATGAACGGAAAGCAAACGGCCGGGATCATTCAATACAACGGTATGAACACGATACCAAGGCAAACCCATGGAAAACACCTCTTTCTCAAAGAAAAATAGACACTACCTAACTTTATTGCATTGGAAAAGACTATACTATGACTATATCCTATAGACCTCCCTTGTTGAGTGGATTAGTTCCTAACAAGAGTTAGTTGAATATTTATTCTATTCGTAGGAAAAAAGAGAAGCAGATTTATTCTATACTCGATAAGTACCAATATGCAATGGGGGTTGCTACCATTTTCTATGAGTAAATGTGTCTGTCTATCCTTATTTCTCATTAGAAGAAACTATTTATCTTTCTTTCCACATGTTTCCACTCTATGGATAAAATCAATATGATAAAGACAATATTCTAATGACAATAAAACCATATTGTTACGTTTCCATATCAAAGTGAAATATAGTATTTAGTTCTTTTTTCTTTCAATTCATGCCTATTGGTGTTCCAAAAGTACCTTTCCGGAGTCCTGGAGAGGAAGATGCATCTTGGGTTGACGTATAGTGCGACTTGTCAGATATATTGGGTCATATGGGATTTCCCCGTTCTCTCCCTCGATCGAGATATCCTCTCTTTCGCCCAAAAAGAAATGAAATCATACAAAAATTGGAGCGTGAAATCCATTATTTGGGAGGATTCATAGGACTATTTTCAATTAGAATAATTTATGGTTGACTTTGGTTGGACTAAAAAAATGAAGTATCCAGGCTCCGTTTAGAAAAAACCCAATTGGAAATAAATCTACGATTATTACATGTATCATAAAGGATTCCTTTGTGTTATTTGTAAAGTTTAAACAAAAAGAGATGGTGATGAGAAGATTTGTCCTATATGCGATGCGCAAATCAAAAGAGGACGGATCTTTACCCGGAGTAGAGCATAAACCTAAAAAGATGAAAGAGACCCACTCAGGAACAAGAAAACCCCATCGTGATTGGGATTGAATCTCGATGAAAGAATACATCAATGAAAAGTTAATTCAATAAATAAGTTTATTGACCCTTTTTTTATTAGAAGTAAAAAAGAAAGAAGTCGAAATTTTTGTTTATTTAAAAATAAAAGAAAAAAGCCCCCTCGTTCCGAGTTGGAAAAAACCTGCTTAATGGAACAAAGATATAGGAAAAAACAAGAAAGAATACCTGAACCTATCTATACATTGATTCTTTTTTTGAACCGTATGCATCAAAAGGTGCATGTACGGTTCTTAAGGGATATAATTTAACCCTAATCAACCGACTTTATCGAGAAAGATTACTTTTTTTAGGCCAAGCGGTCGATAGCGAGATCTCGAATCAACTTATTGGGCTTATGGTATATCTCAGTATCGAGGATGATACCAAAGCTCTTTATTTGTTTATAAACTCTCCTGGTGGATGGGTAATACCTGGAGTCGCTATTTATGATACTATGCAATTTGTTCGACCAGAGGTCCATACAATATGCATGGGATTAGCTGCCTCAATGGGATCTTTTATATTGGTTGGAGGAGAAATTACCAAACGTCTAGCATTCCCTCACGCTTGGCGCCAATGAGGTTTTAAAATTTGAGAGAAAAAAGAAAACTATGCCTTCGCCATATGAACATTAAGTAATAATAGCATGGCACTTCGAATTCGATATGAAATTTTTTTTCTTTTTTTTTTAGATTGTATTGTATTATGTATCGAGAGAGTAGTATGGGATAAAAGGTATTTCCGATTTTGTTTTATCTATCGGGAGTCCAGTTTAGCGTCACAAACTTTTTGGTTTTCACACCGAAGGGCTCTTAACTATATTTATGTTATAAAATAAAAAAAAAGAGTGCGAAAAAAAAAACAAGATTTTTCCTGGCTGGATCAAAAAGAAACTTTGGGATTGCTTAATCAAAGAAAAAAATAAATTTGAAAATAGAAAGCAACGGAGCCATCATAGTATTTTTATAGTATTTTTTAACTACTCCTAAAAGAAGGGTGGCAATTTGATCATTTATTTAACCATCCGGGGCTGGTAGATTCCATTTATTTTTCTCTTTCTTGAATTTGAATGGAAAGTAAGAGTCAATTTGAGTGTAGAGCCGTATGCAATGCAGCAAAAACGATGCCCGTACGGTTGTTGAATTCTATCTTTTTATTAGTCTTTATCTTTCTGTCATCACACCAGATAGAGAAACCCTCTACCATCAGGGTAATGATCCATCAACCTGCTAGTTCTTTTTATGAGGCGCAAACGGGAGAATTTATCCTGGAAGCGGAAGAACTGTTGAAACTGCGCGAAACCATCACAAGGGTTTATGTACAAAGGACGGGCAAACCATTATGGGTTGTATCTGAAGACATGGAAAGAGACGTTTTTATGTCAGCAACAGAAGCCCAAGCTTACGGAATTGTTGATCTTGTAGCAGTTGAATAACAAAGTTGGATTTTGGGGAAATCTTCGATTTGGGATTATATTTCCGAGATTCTATTATATTGTATTAAAATATATTAAATAGAAAAAATTGGAACAAAGTTCTAATAATCCGGTTAGGATTAATCTAAACCAGCCCATTATGTATATGATTCAACATGCCAACTATTAAACAACTTATTAGAAATACAAGACAGCCAATTCGAAATGTCACGAAATCTCCCGCTCTTCGGGGATGTCCTCAGCGTCGAGGAACATGTACTAGGGTGTATGTGCGACTCGTTTAGATCATGAGCTAAAAGAAAGAAAACCGCTTTCCAGTATGAATGATCAGTACCGATGAATAGGATAGAATGTAAGACGTAACTCTATTGTCACTATTTAAATTTAAAATAAGTAAATTGATCCCTTTATTGTGTATGAAGTTTATGGTTTTCGTTGGTGCAAATCCAATTATTTTAAATGAGAAGCAATTCTCCATTGGTAACAAATCAAATGCTTATCCATTAAGCGGAGAAAATTTTATAAAACTAAAATAAAAATGAAGTTTCCACTCGGTCAAGAACGGACTCCGAGGGTCAGCTACCAAGCTAATTTTCATAATTAAATACCGTTACTGTATAGGTGGGTCTCATTGTGAAAGACCTATTACTGGATAATTCATTGGTAGAGCCAAAGAGTGTGGTGTGAACTATACAAGTTACCAATAACATTGATTAAATGAAGTGAAGTAAAGGCTCCGGTGTATAGATAAGACCTCACCGTTTAAGAAACAACCATAGAAACGATGGAACCCACTATTTCTTTATCCAATTTCTTTTTTTGACACCTAGCAAAAGAAAATAATTTCTGATTTCTTTCGTATTAAAAGTAAAATACCTAAAAAAGGAGAAAATAGTGGGCGGGAAGGTTATAGTAGCGAAAGCCATTGGAATTTATATTTTATACATTGGAAAAATCCGTTTAGTTATTAATAGCCCGGGACGAAGGAAAAGAATAACTGAAAGAAATCAATTAGTTATTTGTCAAAGTTTTATTTATTCAATGACCAGAATTAAACGCGGATATATAGCTCGGAGACGTAGAACAAAAATTCGTTTATTTGCATCAAGCTTTCGAGGAGCTCATTCAAGACTTACTCGAACTATTACTCAACAGAAAATAAGAGCTTTGGTTTCCGCTCATCGAGATAGGGATAAGCAAAAGAGAAATTTTCGTCGTTTGTGGATAACTCGGATAAACGCAATAATTCGACAAAAGGGAGTATCCTATAGTTATAGTAAATTCATACATGATCTATACAAAAGACAGTTACTTCTTAATCGTAAAATATTGGCCCAAATAGCTATATCAAATAGGAACTGCCTTTATATGATTTCCAACGAAATAAGAAAAGAAGTAGATCAGAAAGAATACAGCGGAATAATCTAAAAAGAGTTCCCCGGAGATTGAACTCCGGGAAGGTGGAGTTGAAATGACTATGAGAAAATATGCTAAAGTAATCAACATGAATGAACACGTCCAAAAAAAATCTTTTTTTCTTACGACATGATAAGAAACTATGGCTTCTCGGATTTGTAGACCAAAACATCAATCCGCGTTTCAGTTCGGGTTGGAATTCTGATTCAAGTGAACAAAGAATAAGCCTATTTATTTCGGGTTCTAAGACCAGTAGTTCTAGAGGTCGACTCGGTTCTTTCAAATTGTTTCTCGTTATTGAGAAAAGGTAACAAAGATAAAATACGAGCTTGTTTTATAGCAATAGTAATTAATCGTTGTTGTTTCAAGGTCAATTTATTCACTCGTCTAGATAATATTTTTCCTTGTTCGCTAATAAATCGACTAATTAAACTCATGTTTCTATAATCAATTCGATCCCCCGATTGAATCGGGGGCAAACGCCTACGAAAAGATCGTTTGGATTTCAAAAAAGGTCGCTTGGATTTATCCATGGTTTGTTTGTTTAGTTTTTTTCTTATCCGGAAAATCCTATTTATTAATTGTGTTATTAATTGTGATTTTAACCCCAAATAGGATTCTTTTTTATTGAAATATGTTCTATATAATGTCATTTTTCCGCTTTCAAGGAAAGGAGGATAAGACCTATTTTATCTGGTTCAATTTATTTCTTGATTTCCCCATGAATCATATGTTTGTAACAATAGGGACAGAATTTTCTTAATTCTAATCGATTAGGCGTATTGTGCCGGTTCTTTTGAGTAATATACCTCGAAATGCCCGTTGATACCTTCTTAAGACCATTTTGGGTACAACTGTTACATTCCAAAATCACTGTTACTCGTGCGTCTTTCCTCTTGGCCATAAACCTCCTTTGAATTTTTAATTTACTCAACTCTTCTATTTCTATTTGATTTTGATTCGAAACGAAGAAAAAGAAAGCAAGGAAAAAATAACAAATAGAAGTTACTAACTTGAAATCCAATTCTAAAAGATCAAAATCAAGAAAGATAAAGTAATAATAAATCAAAGTCATAGTCTAAGTAAGACAATGATTTAGAAATTTGATTTAAACCTGACGAAAGGTATTTTCGTTAAAGATCTTGTATTCTTGCCCTTGGCCCTACCCTACTCTACTCCCATGCCTCCATTTATTCATTTCATTTGAACCCGGAGTCGCGCCGAAGTGAAATATACTTTTATTCTTTCTCTTTCGTCCCTTATTATTTTATGTTTTATAAAAAAATAAAAGAAAAGGGAAAAAAGAGAAATAAGAGGAGGGGTAGGGATTAGTCACCATTAGTCACCAATAGTTAATTCTTTCTATCTAATATTCGTCATCCCTTCCGCTGTGTAAATAACTAGAATGAAAAAAATGGGAATGTCAACGCATCTGGGAAAAAACGATTAATCTCTATCAATAGACCTGCTAAAGCCCCGAACCATAGCGTACTTAGTACTGGGGCCACGGAGAGATATGTTTTTAGATCTCGCATTGAAAAACCTCCCTTTTTATTTAATATATAAAGATAATGCATATATAATAAGATGCATTTGTAGTTAAGGTCTACTTAGAGTTGTACACGGAACCCCTAATTCAATTAGTTAATTTCAATTTCTTATTATTATATGTTAAATTAGACCAAAAAGACGAAATGGCCCGCAAAAGTGTGCTCCGCAAGGGAGAAATAGAGATGTGGAAAACAAGACAGGAATTCTCTACAATGACAATGTATAACAATTCAAGGGATGTGGC